ATAATATTTCTCCTGTCTTCGTTTTTCTTTAATCTTAATGTATTACAAACAACACCCAATCTGTTGGGTGTTGTTTGTAATACATTAACGACGCGATTTATTATCGTTTCTTGCATGTCTCGCGAAAGTCAGAGTCGGTGCAAATTCTCCCAGTTTGTGACCTACCATACGATCTGTTATATAAATAGGTAGATGTTCTTTTCCATTATGAATAGCGATTGTATGGCCAATCATTGTGGGTATAATGGTAGATGCCCGAGACCAAGTGACTATTATTTCTTTCTCTTCCTTCATGTTGAGTTTTTCAATTTTGACCGATAAATGATTAGCTACAAAGGGATTTTTTTTTAGCGAACGTGTCACAGCTGATTACTCCTTTTTTACATTTTTCAGATTGGTTTGGTATTCTATGTCCAATATCTCGATTGAAGTATGGAGGTCAGAATAAAGAAAATAATTAGGAATGGGAAAAAGGGAAAATGCTTTAGCTAGATAAGGGGCGGATGTAGCCAAGTGGATCAAGGCAGTGGATTGTGAATCCACCATGCGCGGGTTCAATTCCCGTCGTTCGCCCATCACATCACATTCTTTCCAATTCAAAAATTGGATTTTTCATATTCCTATTTACGGCGACGAAGAATAAAACGATCACTATATTTTTTCCTTTTCCTACTTCTTCTTCCAAGCGCGGGATAACCCCAAGGAGTTGTGGGCTTTTTTCTACCAATTGGGGCTCTACCCTCACCGCCCCCATGGGGATGGTCTACTGGGTTCATAACTACTCCTCTTACTACAGGACGCTTACCTAGCCAACACTTAGATCCGGCTCTACCCAAAATCTTTTGGTTCACTCCAACATTACCCACTTGTCCGACTGTTGCTAAGCAGTTTTTGGATATCAAACGTACCTCCCCAGAGGGTAATCTTAATGTGGCCGATTGTCCCTCTTTTGCAATAAGTTTCGCTACAGCACCCGCTGCTCTAGCTAATTGTCCACCCTTTCCACGTGTGATTTCTATGTTATGTATGGCCGTTCCTAAGGGCATATCGGTTGAAGTAGATTCTTCTTTTTTATCAATCAAAACCCCTTCCCAAACTGTACAAGCTTCTTCCAAAGCATACGGCTTTCTAGATGTATATGATGATATCTAGACAGATGGATCTTATATGAATCGTATGATGAGGTACCACATATATAGGAATCCCAATCTGCCGAATCACTCATGTTAGGATTATGATCTTCTACATCCTAGGTCTCCTTGTTCCGTCATCTGGCTTATGTCCTTCATGTAGCATTCAGACCGAATGATTCTATGAGATTACGTCGATACCGCCACATATTTCGGGTAACGGTAACGTAGGAGACATCCCTATTTTTCCCCGGGGGTCTTAATTACCACTGTCTAGCTTTCAATTCGCCTCTGACCATCAAATGAAATGTGAATAAAACGTCCTCCTCTCTTTGATTGGAAACAAGGGGCGCTTCCGGTTCTGTGCATGCTTCAAACCATTTTGTCTTCTCCATATTACCATATCTCTAGAGTCAATAATTTTCGATGAGGAACTACTGAACTCAATCACTCGCTGCCGTGACTCAACAGTTTTCTGTTGAGGTCTATCCCGTCGAGGTACTCCAATTGGATCAGTGATCGATTTCTAGGTTTCGTCGTAAACCTAATTGGCTACTTCCAATTACGTAAATCCATAGTTCAAACCGCACTCAAAGGTAGGGCATTTCCCATTGATATAGGAACTTCTGTACCAGAAACAACGGTATCTCCAATTATAGCCCCTCTGGGATGTAAAATGTATCTCTTCTCACCATCCCCATAGTGTATGAGACAAATGTATGCATTTCGATTAGGGTCGTATTCTATGGTTATGATTCTACCAGATATTTCTTTTTGATTCCGTCGAAAATCGATTTGACGGTATAGACGTTTATGACCTCCCCCTCTATGCCTTGCGGTAATGATTCCTCTGGCATTACGACCTTTACCACAATGATGCCGTCCATAGATCAAATGAGTTCTTGGATTGGATTTCACTTGGCTGTCTACGGCTCCATTGCGTGTGCTTGGGATAGAAGTTTTGTATAAATGTATCGCCGTGTTATTAAGTATTTTGCTTTAAGTTCTTTTCTCTATAAGAGGTGGAATAGAATAACCCGGTTGAAGCGTAATGATCATACGTCTGTAACGTCCCATTCTTCTACCCTTTCGGGGTAGTCGATGACTATTCATAGCTATTACCTTGACACCAAAGAAGAGTTCGACCCAATGCTTTATTTCTGTCCTATTTGATCCTGATTCGACATTAGAAGTATATTGATTGTTCCCCAATAACCGAATACTCTTTTCTGTAAATACTGCGTGTTTGATTCCATCCATAAATCCATTTTATTCCCTATGAGTTCCAGTATCGATAAGAATTCTAGTTCTTACTGTTCATATGTTATGTTATGAATATACCATAACATTCGTTATGTATGGATGATGAGATATTGATACAGAGCCAATTCAAATAGACTTATTGAACGTTCCCATTGGCGTGCATCCAGCAGGAATTGAACCTACGAATTTGCCAATTATGAGTTGGGCGCTTTAACCATTCAGCCATGGATGCTTCACAGGGATCATCGTACATCGTGAATAACCAAATTCCAATTGAAATGAAATCTTTAGGAGGAATCAATGAAACGACACCAATTAACATCCTGGATCTTCGAATTGAGAGAGATATGGAGAGAGATCAAGAATTCTCATTATTTCTTAGATTCATGGATCAAATTTGATTCAGTGGGATCTTTCACTCACATTCTTTTCCGCCAAGAACGCTTTATGAAGCTCTTTGATCCCCGAATTGTGAGTATCCTACTTTCGCGTGATTCACAGGGTTCCACAAGCAATCGATATTTCACGATCCAAGGTGTAGTACTGCTTGTAGTAGTGGTCCTTATGTCTCGTATTAACAATCGAAAGATGGTCGAAAGAAAAAATCTCTATTTGATGGGGCTTCTTCCTATCCCTATGAATTCCATTGGGCCCAAAAAGGAGACATTTGAAGAATCTTTTTGGTCTTCCAACATCAATAGGTTGATTGTTTCGCTCCTGTATCTTCCAAAAGGGAAAAATCTTTCTGAGAGTTGCTTCATGGATCCGCAAGAGATTACTTGGGTTCTCCCAATAAATCAGAAATGTATCATGCGAAGTTCGCGGTGGTGGAGGAACCAGATCGGAAAAAAGAGGGATTTGAGTTGTAAGATATCTAATGAAACCGTAGCAGGAATTGAGATCTCATTCAACGAGAAAGATAGCAAATCTAAATATATGGAGTTTCCTTTTTTATTTTATATGGATGATCCGATCTGCAAGGACCATGATTGGGAATTGTTTGATCGTCTTTCCCCCAGTAAGAAGCGAAACATAATCCACTTGGATTCGGGGCAGCTATTCGAAATCTTAGGGAAAGACTTTCTTTGTTATATCATGTCTGCTTTTCGTGAAAAAAGACCAATGGAAGGGAAGGCTTTCTTCAAACAACAAGGAGCTGAGGCAACTATTCAATCAAATGATATCGAGCATGTTTCCCATCTCTTCTCGAGAAACAAGTGGGGCATTTCTGTACGAAATAGTGCTCCATTTCATATGTGGCAATTCCGCCAAGATCTCCGCGTTAGTTGGGGGAAGAATCCGCACGAATCGGTGAGAAATGTATCGAAAGAGAATTGGATTTGGTTAGACAGTGTGTGGTTGGGGAGCAAGGATCGGTTTGTTAGCAAGTTACGGAATGTATTGTCAAATATTCCATATGATTCCACAAGTTTCGTTCAAGTAAAGGATTCTAGCCAATGGAAAGGATCTTCTGATCAATGCATGGATCATTTCGATTCCATTAGAAATGAGGATTCAGAATCCTACGCATTGATCGATCAAGCAGAGATTCAGCAACTAAAAGAAAGATCTATTCTTTTGGATCCTTCCCTTATTCAAACTCAAACGGAACGAACAGAGATAGAATCAGATCGATTTCCGAAATGCCTTTTTGGATCTTACTACATGTCCTGGCTATTCACGGAACGTGAGAAGCAGATCAATAATCATCTGCTTACGGAAGAAATCGACGAATCTCTTGGGAATCCCACAAGTACAAGATCCATTTGTTCTTTTTTCTCTGACAGATGGTCAGAACTCCATCTGGGTTCGAATCCTACTGAGAGGTCCACTAGATATCATACATTTTTGAAGAAAAAACAAGATGTTTCTTTTGTTCTTTCCAGTCGATCGGAAAATAAAGAAATGGTTGATATATTCAAGATAATGACGTATTTACAAAAAACCGTCTCAATTCATCCTATTTCATCAGATCCGGGATGTGACATGGTTCCGAAGGATGAATCGGATATGGACAGTTCCAATAAGATTTCATTCTTGAGCAAAAATCCATTTTTCCATTTATTTCATCCATTCCATGACCGGAACAAAGGGGAATACACGTTACACCACGATTTGAAATCAGAAGAGGGATTTCCAGAACTATTCACTCTATCAATAACCGAGCCGGATCTGTTGTATCATAGGGGATTTGCCTTTTCTATTGATTCCTACGGGTTGAATCAAACAAAATTCTGGAATGAGGTATTCCACTCCAGAGATGAGTCGAAGAAGAAATATTTCTTGGTTCTACCCCCTCTTTTTTATGAAGAGAATGAATCTTTTTCTCGAAGGATCAGAAACAAATGGGTCCGGATCCACTGCGGGAACGATTTGGAAGATCAAAAACGAAAAACAGCAGTATTTGCTAGCAACAACATAATGGGGGCAGCCAATCCCAATCAATATAGATTGAGATTGATCAAAAATCTGATGCAAATCAAATATCGCACCTATGTATACATAGGAAATGTATCCAATCGATTCTTTTTAATGAATCGGTATCCTGATGCGTATAGATACAAATGTTCCAATGGGAGCAAGAGTGAACATTGGGAAGATTTTGTTTCTGAACAGAAGAAGCGTTTTCAAGTAGTGTTCGATCGATTATGTATTAATCAATATTCAATGAATTGGTTCGAGGCTATCGACAAACAACATTTGTCTAAGTCACTTCGTTTCTTTTTGTCCAAGTCACTTCCCCTTTTCTTTGTGAGTATCGGGGATATCCCCATTCATAGATCCGAGATCCGCATCTATGAATTTCAAGATCCGAATGATCCACTCTGCAATCAGTTGTTAGAATCAGTAGGTGTTCAGGTCGTTCATTTGAATAAATGGAAACCCTTCTTATTCGGCGATCATGATACTTTCCCAATACCGAAATTCTTGATCAATGGGGGAACAATAGTATCATTGTTGTTCAAAAAGATACCAAAGTGGATGATGGATTCATTGCATACTATAAAGAATCGCAGGAAACCCTTGGATTCCTATTTCTCAAGGATATCTCACGATCGAGACAACTGGCTGAATCCCGTGGAACCATTTCATAGAAGTTCATTGATATCCTCTTTTTATAAAGCAAATCCACTTCGATTCTTGAATGATCCGCATCACTTCTGGTTCGATTGTACCAAAAGATTCCCCTTTTATGTGGAAAAGACCCGTATCCATAATGAGGATTTGACGCATGGACAATTCCTCAATATCTTGTTCATTCGCAACAAAAAATGTTCTTTGTGCGTCGGTAAAAAAAAGCAGATTTTTTTGGAGATAGAGACTATCTCACCAATCGAGTCACGGGTATCTGACATATTCATACCTAAAGATTTTACACAAAGTGGTGACGAGACGTATAACTTGCACAAATCTTTCCATTTTCCAATTCGATCCGATCCATTCGTTCGTAGCGTTATTTACTCTTACTCGATCGCAGACATTTCTGCAACACCTCTAATAGAGAAAAAAATAGTCCATTTTGAAAGAACTTATTGCCATCCTCTTTCAGATATGAATCTATCTGATTCAGAAGGGAAGAACTTGCATCAGTATCTCGGTTTGAATTCAAGCATGGGTTTGACTCACACTCCATGTTCTGAGAAAGGTTTACCATCCAGAAAGAGGAAAAAAGGGAGTCTTTGTCTAAAGAAATACGTTGAGAAACAACAGATGTATAGAATCTTTCAACGAGATAGTGCTTTTTCCAATCTCTCCAAATGGAATCTGTTCCAAACATATATGCCATGGTTCCTTACTTCGACAGGGTGCAAATATCTCCATTTCACCCTTTTAGATACTTTTTCAGACCCATTGCCGATACTAAGTAGCAGTAAACATTTTGTATCTATTGTTCATGCTATTATGCATGGCTCAGATATATCATGGCTAATTCCTCAGAGGGTTCTTCCACAAAGGACTCTGCTAAGTGTAACTGAGATTTTGAGTAAGTGTTTACTTTTTCTGTCCGAAGAGAGGATTCATCGAAATAATGAGTCACCTGCTCTCTTGCTATGGGCACATCTGAGATCAACACATGCTCGGGAGTTTCTCTATTCAATCCCTTTTCTTCTTCTTGTTGCTGGATATCTCGTTCGTATACATCTTCTCTTCGCTTCCCGAGCCTCTAGTGAGTTACAGACAGAGTTCGAAAAGATCCAATCTTGGATGATTCCATCATACAATATGGAGTTGCAAAAACTTCTAGATAGGTATCCGACATCTGAACTGAATTCTTTCTGGTTAAAGAATCTCTTTCTAGTTGTTCTGGAACAATTAGGAGATTCTCTGGAAGAAATGCGGGGTTCTTCTTATGGTGGCAACATGCTATTGGGTGGTGGTCCCGCTTATGTGGTCAAATCAATACGTTATAATAAGAAATCTTGGAATAGCAATCTCATCGATCTAATAAGTATCATACCAAATCCCATCAATCGAATTGCTTTTTCGATAAATACGAGACATCTAAGCCGTACAAGTAAAGAGATCTATTCCTTGATAAGAAAAAGAAAAAACGTGAACGGTGATTGGATTGATGATAAAATAGAATCTTGGGTCGCGAACAGTGATTCGATTGATGATGAAGAAAGAGAATTCTTGGTTCAGTTCTCCACCTTAACGACAGAAAAAGGGATTGATCCAATTCTATTGAGTCTCACTCATAGTGATGATTTATCAAAGAATGCCTCTGGTTATCAAATGATTGAACAACCGGGATCCATTTACTTACGATACTTAGTGGACATTCATCAAAAGTATCTAATGAATTATGAGTTTAATAGATCCTGTTTAGCAGAAAGACGGATATTCCTTGCTCATTATCAGACAATCACTTATTCACAAACCTCGTGTGGGGCTAATCGTTTTCATTTCCCATCTCATGGAAAACCCTTTTCGCTCCGCTTAGACCTATCCCCTTCTAGGGGCATATTAGTGATAGGTTCGATAGGAACTGGACGATCTTATTTGGTCAAATACCTAGCGAAAAATTCCTATGTTCCTTTTATTACGGTCTTTCCGAACAAGTTCCTGGAGGACAAGTCTCAGGGTTATCTTATTGATGATATCCATATGGATGATAGTAGCGATATCCATATGGATGATAGTAGCGATATCCATATGGATGATCGTAGCGATATCGATATGGATGATAGTGACGATATGGATGATGACCTTGATATGGAGCTGCTAACTATGATGAATGTCCCAACTATTTCTATGACGCCGAAAATAGAAAGAGACCAATTGGATATCACCTTTCAATTCGAATTAGCAAAAGCGATGTCTCCTTGCATAATATGGATTCCAAACATTCATAATCTCTATGTGAATGGGAATGAGTCGAATTACTTATCCCTCGGTCTATTAGAGAACTATATCTCCGGGGATTGTGAAAGATGCTCCACTAGAAATATTCTTGTTATTGCTTCGACTCATATTCCAAAAAAGGTGGATCCCGCTCTAATAGCTCCAAATAAATTCAACGCATGCATTAAGATACGAAGGCTTCTTCTTCCACAACAACGAAAGCACTTTTTCATTCTTTCATATACCAGGGGATTTCACTTGGAAAAGGAAATGTTCCGTGCTAACAGATTCGGGTCCATAACCATGGGTTCCAATGCACGAGATCTTGTAGCACTCATCAATGAGGCCCTATCCATTAGTATCACACAGAAGAAATCCATTATAGAAACTAATACAATCCGATCAGCTCTTCATAGGCAAACTTGGGATTTGCGATCCCAGGTAAGAGCGGTTCAGGATCATGGGATACTCTTTTATCAGATAGGAAGGGCTGTTGCACAAAATGTACTTCTAAGTAATTGCCCCATAGATCCTATATCTATCTATATGAAGAAGAAATCATGTCAAGAAGGGGATTCTTATTTGTACAAATGGTACTTTGAACTTGGAACGAGCATGAATAAATTAACGATACTTCTCTATCTTTTGAGTTGTTCTGCCGGATCGGTCGCTCAAGATCTTTGGTCTTCACCCGGACCCAATGAAACCAATTCTTATGGATTTGTTGAGAATGATTCTGATCTAGTTCATGGCCTATTACTATTAGAAGTAGAAGATGCTCTGGGAGGACCCCCACAGAGAGAAAAAGATTGCGGTCAGCTTGATAATAATCGAATGACATTACTTCTTCGGTCCGAACCAAGGAATCCGTTCGATATGATGCAAAACGGATATTGCTCTATGGGTGATCAGAGATTTCGATATGAAAACAAATACGAATCGGGGTTTGAAGAAGGGGAAGGAGCTGTCGACCCGCAACAGATAGAAGAGGATTTATTCAATCACATAATTTGGGCTCCTCGAAGATGTCGCCCTTGTGGCAATTTATTGGATTGTATCGGAATCGAAAGGCCCACTGAATTAGGATTTCCCTATTGGGCTGGGTCATTTCAGGGCAAGCGGATCATTTATCATAAAGAGGATGAGCTTCAAGAGAATGATTCGGAATTTTTGCAGAGTGGAACAATGCAGTACCAGACACGAGATAGATCTGCCAAAGAACAAGGTCGAATAAGCCAATTCATTTGGGACCCCGCGGATCCATTATTTTTTCTATTCAAAGATCAGCCCTTTGTCTCTGTGTTCTCACGTCGAGAATTCTTTGCAGATGAGGAGATGTCAAAGGGGCTTATTACTTCCCAAATGGATCCTCCTACATCTATGTATAAACGCTGGTTCACCAATAATACGCAAGAAAAGCACCTCGAATTGTTGATTCATCGCCAGAGATGTCTTAGAACCAATAGTTCCTTAGCTAATGGATCTTTCCGTTCTAATACTCTATCCGAGAGCTATCAGTATTTATCAAATCTGTTCCTATCTAACGGAACGCTATTGGATCAAATGACAAAGACATTTTTGAGAAAGAGATGGCTTTTCTCGGATGAAATGAAACATTGGATTCATATTCATGTAACAGGAGAACGATTTTCCATTCCTTAGCCGTAAAGACAGATTGGCCATGAAAAAAAAAGGAAGGGGGGAACAGGACCGGGTGGTAGAGTCGTGTAAACACTTGTTGATCCCGTATTTTGGCCTTAGTGGAACATGGAACAATATGCTACTGCTGAAACATCGAAGAATGGAAACAATGTATGATATGAACTGCCTAAATTTGTGAACGGCGAACAACCAGAGTGTTAACTGGATCAAACAATTCGCATTAATGAAACCATGTAAATCCACCTGCAAAATACGTATGTCTGATGAAATGGTTCTTGCTATCTGCCTCAATAACGAATTCTTGGTTTAACTGATCAAGAAAATCTAAAATAGATAGACCTTTCTCTTCGTATCAGTTCAATGATGGATAATACACATTCCAGTTGACCGAGCCTAATTCCAATTGTTTTGTTCCGAAGCAAAGATATCCACGTAGGCCAGTTCGTCCTACTCAGATATTCACGACCAAGAAGTACTGGATTCTCTGTCGGATAGGCCCTGAAAGGAGAAGAAAGGATGGAATGGCAACAGACGCCTGTGTATTTTCGAATTCCCCCGCCCCCGACCCAATAGTACCCCTTTTTGGAACGTCCGGTGCCAAAGTCACCGAATGGGCCAATCCACAAAATGGACTAGGCAATGTAATGTACTTGATCTGTTGGGTTATGAGTACTGGTGGGTATTTGACCAGAGGTTTCTAGAAATCTACCCTTGTATGATTCCTGTTGAATACTCGGGGGTGGGCGAGGGGCGGACGATTCCCAAACGGGCTATTAGATAGAGAAGATCGCTAAGATTTCGTGATCCGCTGGCGAACCTATCCCAATTCCAACAGCTCAGATTCAGATCGTGGG